CAAGACTTCTTGATATACAAAATAACAAAGGACAAGTCAATGTTCACAAATTTCATTGGAAATGTGAAACACTTATACAAATCAAAATGCGGGAGAGAGAAAAAAGATGCAGGGTTCTTTGTCTGCTTGGCTGGTCAAACACGGGCTAGTTCATAGATCTTTGGGTTTTGATTACCAAGGAATAGAGACTTTACAAATAAAGCCCGAAGATTGGGATTCCATTGCTGTCATTTTATATGTATATGGTTACAATTATCTTCGTTCCCAATGTGCCTATGATGTAGCACCGGGCGGGCTATTAGCTAGTGTATATCATCTTACGAGAATAGAGTATGGTATAGATCAACCAGAAGAAGTATGTATAAAAGTATTTGCTCCAAGGAGGAATCCTAGAATTCCGTCTGTTTTCTGGGTTTGGAAAAGTGCGGATTTTCAAGAAAGAGAATCTTATGATATGTTGGGAATCTCTTATGATAATCATCCACGTCTGAAACGTATCTTAATGCCGAAAAGTTGGATAGGGTGGCCCTTACGTAAGGATTATATTGCCCCCAATTTTTATGAAATACAAGATGCTTATTGAATAATAAGAAACCAATCTTCAATGGTATAACTCCCGATAGTCAAAGAATATTTGTTTGTTCTCTTATAGATCCAGAGAGTTATTGAAATTTCATTTATATTATTATGGCTATATAGACTAAAAAAAGACAAGACAATTAGGGGATTCGTTGGATTCTCAATTTGGAAGATATTTATTTCCTACGAGTCGAGCTAATGCTAATAGGATAAACTAAACCAGTTCGGTGTCATAAACTTTGTACCGCGCACATAGCTTAGATGAGCTATAGAAAGTAACTTAAAAGGAAATGCAGAAATAGAATATGATATGAAAGAAAAAAAAAAGAAATACAAAGGGGATCGGAGTCTGTTTCTACTCCATCTGAAAGAAATCTTGAATATTCCCACCCTTCAACCCCACTATACTTTATAAGTCTTTTAACCAACTGATTGAACTTTTCGAATCTCTATGACGTATTAACATTCTTTTTGACCGAGAGGAGACACACTCTGAACAAATAAAAAAAAGAGAATCGAATTTTGTTCTTTTCCATATTTTACACTTTAGAATATATATTCTTTACTCATATAAAAGGACGGGACTCTATATCCAGACACCTAGATAAATATGTATACCCTAAATGAATATACATATAATAAATATATATTATATGTTGGTCTATAGCAATTAATTTAATTAAGTTTAAGTTGTAAATATAGATATAGATACTCATAAACAAATTAATCATGTGCCGAGAACCAGATTTGAACTGGTGACACGAGGATTTTCAGTCCTCTGCTCTACCAGCTGAGCTATCCCGACCATTTCCGAACCATTTCCGATACACCATCTTCGTCATTTTACTAAACGACTTAGGTCTATGTCAATTTAAAAACGAGGATTTCGTACGTTTCTAATGTATGTGTATCATATCTATCACAACACTTGTTAAAAGCAAAAAAATCAACCCAGATACATTTGTGAAAGAATCAAATGCACGAAAAAGATAAAGAATTTTTTTCTAAGATATATAGAGTCCCACGGATCTTTTTGGGGATAGAGGGACTTGAACCCTCACGATTTCTAAAGTCGACGGATTTTCCTCTTACTATAAATTTCCTTGTTGTCGATATTGACATGTAGAATGGGACTCTATCTTTATTCTCGTCCGATTAATCAGTTATCTATCAGACTATGGAGTACGTTATTTATTTGATCAATTGATTTGATCAATTAATATTCGATCCTTTCTTCAACTTAGAATTGATTCAGAACAACTTTTTTATAAAAAAATGAAAAAAAAAAAGATACAGGAAAAATATAGATACAGGTTGGGATCACTCGTCATTAATTATTTGTATTTGAGATAGTATTTCAGTACGTGGATCTATGTATATTAGTGTTATCTTTTATTTTATCACTTTATCTTTTCTGGAGTTTTACTAGAAGGATTCCTTTATGCAACGCAATCAACTCCATTTGTTAGAACAGCTTCCGTTGAGTCTCTGCACCTATCCTTTTTTATTCTGATTCTGTCTTTATGAACCTTTGTTGTTTTTTTGTTTTCGAAAAACAGGATTTGGCTCAGGATTGCCCATTTTTTATTCCAGGGTTTCTCTGAATTTGAAAGTTATCACTTAGTAAGTTTCCATACCAAGGCTCAATCCAATTAAGTCCGTAGCGTCTACCAATTTCGCCATATCCCCCCCTCTTTATTTGTTTTAAGATTAAGATCTTATTATTATGTCATGCCCTTTTTTTCTTTCATTTTTCTTCTACCGGAACTGTAGAATTCATTAGATACTGATTCCTGTAAAAGTCTTTCTTTCCTCTTATTTTCCTCTTTTTTTATTTGATTTCTTATCTATTCTCTTTCATCTCTATCGTAGAACCATATTTGGTCTAATCAGAAATGCTTCTATCATTTTTGTATCCACAATTCAATATGGATGTATATATATAGCATATTTTTTCTCTATTATACCATATTTTTCCTATATGCCTCTCCTTCTATCATTTTGATCATGCAATTTGGAATACTCGAAGGGTCAATTCTTTTCTTTTAATTCTTTATCTTTAATTCTTTATCTTTTACATTATATATATATATATTATTTATTTTCTACATTCATATTAATTCTGAATAACTAAGAATGAAAAGTTAATAGCTAAGATTCTTGCAGTTTACTAAATTCCTATGGATGTACAATTTATGTTATGCGAGCCCGCTTAGCTCAGAGGTTAGAGCATCGCATTTGTAATGCGATGGTCATCGGTTCGACTCCGATAGCTGGCTTTTTTCTATTTGTTTGAGTTTTTACGTGATTGATAATGTCTTTTTTAAATTAAAGTGAAAAGACTTCTTTCTTTTTTTCCAAAGGTTACCGATTATTATGTCGTAGGAATGTAAAGTTCTAAAGAATTGTTAGAGTAGTGAAATCTCCGCAAAACAAATCAAGAAAAAGAAAAGGACCCTTTTCTTTTTCTTTTCCTATATACATTCTTTGTGTATATATAAGGGTGTATATATAAGGTATATATATAAGGTATATATAAGAAAGTTCGAATATTAATACAATCCATCTCAGTATTCTTTATAGTATAATTCGAATACTTCAGTAGATTTGACTTCATTTATTATATTTATCCTTTAGTTCTAGTTCAGTTTGAATTTAGGTTTATGTAATTTCAATAAAATAGGGCAAATTAGGAGTATTTATGTCACGTTACCGAGGACCTCGTTTCAAAAAAATACGCCGTTTGGGGGCTTTACCGGGATTAACTAGTAAAAGTCCTAAAGCCAGGAGTGCTTTTTCGCGCTCTGGTAAAAAATCTCAATATTGTATTCGTTTAGAAGAAAAACAAAAATTGCGCTTTCATTATGGTCTTACAGAACGACAATTACTGAAATACGTTCGTATCGCCGCAAAAGCCAAAGGACCGAAGGGTCGGGTTTTACTACAATTACTTGAAATGCGTTTGGATAATATCCTTTTTCGATTAGGTATGGCGTCAACTATTCCTCAAGCCCGCCAATTAGTTAATCATAGACATATTTTAGTTAATGGTCGTATAGTCGATATACCAAGTTATCGCTGCAAACCCCAAGATCTTATTACAGTGAAGGATGAACAAAAATCGAAAGATATGATTCAAAATTCTCTTGATTCATTCCCCCAGGAGAAATTGCCAAAACATTTGACTCTTCACCCATTCCAATATAAAGGATTGGTCAATCAAATAATAGATAGTAAATGGGTTGGTTTGCAAATAAATGAATTGCTAGTCGTAGAATATTATTCTCGTCAGACTTAAACCTAACTAAAAAAAGAGGGGTTGTTCGGACAATTTTGCCCCAATCGCCCAAGTCATAAGTAAAGAAATCTAAAGTAAAGTAAGGGGTTGATCGGAGGATTATCCCCCATTGATATATCATAGAATGATATGGGTATTTTCATCCCTTGCCTAGTCTTTCCAGAGAAATTCGGGATAAAGAATCCATATCAAGGAAAGGTCGAACTCTTGAAATAAAGGTATCCGTTATTATATTATGTGATTTGATACATTGTGGTCAGTCACATTGAGAATTTTGATGAAGGTACGGAAAGAGAGGGATTCGAACCCTCGGTAAACAAAAGCCTACATAGCAGTTCCAATGCTACGCCTTGAACCACTCGGCCATCTCTCCTACATAATGATTATGGCCCAGAAAGCGAGTGAATCGCGAGTCATTTCTATTAGATTAGATGTTGGATAGGTACAGTACCCCCTATTCATTCTAACTAGAAAAAACTCTAAAAAACTCTAAAAATAGAATAGAAACCTTTTAATCAAAACAAAAAAACATTATCTTTATACTCCCAAGGAAATGCTTTTTTGTTGTTTTTATGAAAAAGTTTTTCATAAAAACAATACAATATAGATATATATCTATCAATAAAGATATATATCTATTCATGTTTGCGAAGATGGCCTTCCTCTCTTTTTCTGATATCTATACTGGCTTAAATCAAGGGATTGGAACAAATCGAACGGGCGGTCTATCTATCTTTTTTTTTATGAGTTAAGTCCGTTTTTATGTTATTTCGTACTCTACAATTACTTTTTTGTGGGATCGTTTTCTCCCGAGAGGTAATTAAAAGGAATTAAAAAGTGGATTGCTACCTATGCCTAGATCGCGGATAACTGGAAATTTTATTGATAAGACCTTTTCAATTGTAGCCAATATATTATTACGAATAATTCCGACAACTTCAGGAGAAAAAGAGGCATTTACCTATTACCGAGATGGTGTGATTTGATTTTGTTTTATTGACCACTGTCAAGTCTTAAGAGAAAGGCACATTGGCCGGGATAAAAAGATTTGAAAGAGCTCTACGCTTGTTGAAGGTGAAGTTTCTAAAAAAACAATTCCTTCTGTCGTGTATCCTCTTGATTAATGCAGCCTCAAATGCTTCAATTGTCGATTAGAGCATTGAGCGAAAGGTTACGCCTATGGCTTGGGTTATGTATTTCCGATTAACCCTACTCCTACTTTATTAGTACCAATAGGCGGCATAAAGGAAGAAAAGAAGCACTACGCTTAGGAATCAACAAAACGAAACCTTTGTTAGAAATTATCCCTTTTCCTTATTGGGATCGGGACTAAGAAGAATGGTTGGGACAACGAATATCCATCTCATTCGTACTTTGGATACCCGTATAGCCATCGAAGACTGTTGAAGTGACTAATTTCTAGAAATTTAAGGGGCGTTGAGGACAAAGAAATTGTTGGAGTTAACTTAACATTTTTATGTAGTACCAACATGTTTGATGTTAAGACAAGACCTTTTGCCGGAAGGTTGGCTAGAAATTTCTTGTAAAAACACTAGTCCCGTTCAGTTCATAATGAGAATATTTCACTCTTTTTTGGTATTAGGCTAGTCTCATTATGCACATAAAGGAGGAGCCGTATGAGATGAAAATCTCATGTACGGTTCTGGAACGGAGATTCTTTGAATCGAATGACGACCGTAACGGATGTCTGCTCAATCCGAAGGAAATTACGCGGAAGCTTTACAGAATTATTATGAAGCTATGCGACTAGAAATTGATCCCTATGATCGAAGTTATATACTCTATAATATAGGCCTTATTCACACAAGTAATGGAGAACACACAAAAGCCTTGGAATATTATTTTCGGGCACTAGAGCGAAACCCCTTCTTACCACAAGCTTTTAATAATATGGCCGTGATCTGTCATTACGTGCGACTATCTCTACTATAGAAAGAACAGAAAGAGAAAAAAAATCTACTAGTAAAAAAAAGAGGCTTTCTACATATGCATCGTCCAAAACAACGATTTTTATCAGCTGTAGAAAAGAAAGAAACTTCATAGAAATCGAAATATGAAGAAAGATGCCGCGATACTTTATTCTATGGATAAAGGATCTAATTGATAGAGGAAGCACCGTAAAGATCAATTAGCGAGATTTTTGGTCGATACAATAAGAACTGCTTACCTATGTCATAATATGAGACAAAAGTTCGGAATCCACTTATGTAACGGAGTTGGCCCCCTGAAAGATTAAGCAGCGGTGTAGCATCAGATCCCAAAGATAGTAAGTCTTTTCTTTCTTATGAGGGAAGGTCTTTTTCAAAAATTCTATAGAAATTGATATATGAAATCGGGATAGTTACCTTTCAAAAAATTCGAATGAAAATAAAAAAATTTCGAATAATAGTAGAACGCCTATGCCTTATTCTGCTGAAGGTGGGAGAAAAGATAAAACGGATTATTAAGCAAATACAAATTCAAGTTTGAAACTCATGTAATTAACTTCTTTTGATTAACTAAAAAAAGGGATATCAAAAGAGTTGACTGCTGAGCCGTATGAGGTAGGAAACCCTCAAGTACGGTTCTAAGGGAAGGAATTGACTGGCCTATTCCGACCGAGGAGAACAGGCCATTCAACAGGGAGATTCTGAAGTTGCGGAAGCTTGGTTCGATCAAGCCGCGGAGTATTGGAAACAAGCTATAGCACTTACTCCTGGAAATTATATTGAAGCGCAGAATTGGTTGAAGATCACAAGACATTTTGAATAAAATATTCGAATAAGATAAGAGCATTCCCTTTCTATTTCTTTCTTTTTTTTCTAATTCTTATTAATTATTATATATTATTTATATATTATATTTTATATTATATTTTAATTATTATATAATATTTTAATATATATATAATTAAATTTTTTTATTGAATATTCTCAAATAGAAGAATATTCAATAAGTTTGAGTATTTGTTAGATTTTGATATTGCTTATCATTCTATGATATTGCTTATCATTCTATGATATTGCTTATCATTTTCTAATGTATATTTAGATAATGTAATGAATTTCGTCTAATTTATTGTTTTTTATTGTTTGTTGTCCCCATTAATCAAATAAAACGAATCATTTGTATGGGAAAACACAATTAAAGAATTTTATGAATTTCATTATACCCCTTCTAAGATTGTTCCGTTTGTCTGGTATTTCATAGGAATAAAATGTAGGAATAAAATGAAAATAAAAGGATGCATAGATGCAGACAGTAGAAAGTAGAAAATAGAGATTTTCTTTCATTTTAGAGATTTTTTTCTGTTACTATTTTTTTCTGTTACTGTTATTAAAACGAATAAAAGGTGATACTATTGAATACCTAAATTTCAATACGGAGACGTATTTTAGTAATGAATAATGACTTCTCGTCTGATTTGGAATAGAGTAATTAGAATAGTAATATGTTCTATGTAAATGGCCCCATCTAGGAACTTTTAATTAAGATAGGAATACACTCGGTTGCACAAAAAAAATTGTTTGTGCATCCATATCTATTCGAAGCTCGGAAAGGTCCGGTCTGTCCGTTGAGCGCCCCGTCGCTATGTCATTTGGAAGGGTCTGTCCATTGAGCGC